TTTCCCTTTTCTTTTTATTGTCTGAATATTCAGGAGCTAAGACCATTCCAATGCTCCCTTTCGCCATGCATAAACTAAACCAACAATTAAGATAAGCACGAAAATTAAAGCTTCTATAAATACGGATACACCCAATACATCGAAACTCATTGCCCATGGATAAAGAAAAACCGTTTCAACATCAAAAACAACAAAAACTAGAGCAAACATATAATAACGGATTCTAAATTGTAACCAAGCGTCGCCCATCGGTTCTATACCCGATTCATAACTAGAAAGTTTCTCCGGCCCTTTCCTAATCGGGGCTAAAATCCCGGAAATAAAAAATGCCAAAATAGGAATAAGACTTGATATTATTAGAAATGCCCAAAAAATATCATACTCGTAAAGCAAAAACATAGACGCACTCCTATGAACGTGGAAAATATACCGGATTGGTCGATTCGAATTGAAGTTGTAAAGTCATCCATAACTGTTTAGTCAAAACAAGAATTCATTTTGACCAAACCATCTAGTTTCCTTTGTTTATTGCGGGACATATCTCATTTCAAGATTTATCGACTGACTTGACTGGGATCCTATTTCCAGTCTACTTAATTTTTTTTTTCGATTTTCTTGAATTTCGTTAGTTAGTATAACTCTAACTATTATACTTAGACAAACTCTATTGTTTTGACCTAGGATTCTTGCTAAAGAAAGCGACTTCGAAATAAATTAAATATAGAATTCTTATTTTGTGTTTAAGAATTTCGAACTTATTATTCTTTTGATTATTTGAATTTTATTTTAGAAAAATTCGATTTATAGATTTCTATTTTTTTAGGAATAGAATCCGGAGGTCTTTTTTAGGTATTTTCAGCTCAGGATTTCGAATCTCTTAATGGTATATTTCGTTTATTAGAATTTGGGTGGGGTTTTCTCTTGATTGAATAGAGAAAAAGAAGACTATCCCCCCTTTTTTGTTTTGTTGTACTTCGCTAGGTCTAGGTAAAGTATACGAAGAAAAAGCTTATTTTACATTGTTGACAATGAAACTTACGAAATAGATTCGTTTTTCAACAAACTTGAGTTTGTCCACAAATACATCAGGTTATTCCCTAGATCTATGTGAATAACTCTTTGGAGTTTTTCGCCGGGCTCGTGTCATAATTTTGACTTCTAAAATTCATTAAGATTAGGTATACCAAAGAAAAGGAGTATCACTAACTTAACCCCTTGATTGTGTACAGGAAAATTCATAGGGAATTTCCCTACGAAGATTAATGACGAAAGGTGGGTTTGTTTATCCAGATTGGAAAAGTATCGATTCGATACCCTGAAATGAGTTTTTCTTTCAGTTTTCTGTTCTGCTTTAAACGATTCCTGTGAGTGAGTTTATAGAAAAATTTGGGTTTCGATGAACCAACCGTCCAGTTCCAAGCAACAAACAAGAATGAAGAAATGAAAATTATACAATTTTGTATTTCAAATTTTCGTTTTAGTTTTATAAGGCTCTAGGGCTATACGGACTCGAACCGTAGACCTTCTCGGTAAAACAGATCAAACTTTTTATTATCAAAATGATCTGAACTGTTTCAAAGACCCAACATGCATTTTTTTTTGCATTGGGCTCTTTCATTAACTGATAGAAAGATCAGTTAATCCGCCATATTTTTTCTTGACAGAAAAATAAGATAAGGAGATGGCTCCATGTGCTCTGATTCATTATTTGGGATTCTGATCCAGGAGCACTACCAAAGTGTTTCAAAGGTGGGGTTATCTTGACGTAGGTTTGCCTCTGGCCTAGATCATTTTAAGTTAAATGAAGTCTCTATCGTTCGGCTTAAAAAATCAAATCAAATATGAAACTTCATACACCTTAAAGTTCATAGGACGAAAAGAGATTTTTTGAGGACCTTATACTCATTATGCCTAGCATTGAATGTACTGGTATTCACCTTATCAATATCTCAAATCAATGGTGGGGTCTGTTTGGTACCTAAACGGGGACCAAAATCGGACCAAACCATTTGTCAGGCTATTGTTCCCTCAAAGTTATGGAGTAAGACATCGATTTCTTAATAAGATCAATTTTTTTGATTGTATGATGGACTCCCCTGAAAAACATTGGCGCGCGTGTAAACGAGGTGCTCTACCAACTGAGCTATAGCCCTTAGTGCTTGTGATGCATATTTTATCATGTATATAATTTCTTGTCAAGATGAATATTCTATGATCCGACATGCTCAACTTTTGAGTAGTATTTCTTAGATTATTATTGCTTAGAACTAATATGATATTTATAATCCATCGGTGGGATGGGTTCCATTTGGTTCTCTTTGGGAGGATAAAGGGCCTACTTAACTCAGTGGTAGAGTATTGCTTTCATACGGCAGGAGTCATTGGTTCAAATCCAATAGTAGGTAGAACTTATTAGATACCGGAGTCAATGGTATCTAATAAGCTTTTTGCCCCCCTTTTTTTTATTGTTATTGATTTTGTATTATTTTTATTTCATTTT